ATTCCTTATCTCTCAAAATAAAAAAAAAATCCTATCCTTATCTATATTTCTAAAATTCTAAAATATTATTTAGTCCTATTTGGATCGTACCGAATTATGGAATTTATAGGATTTGCTTTGTTTATTATTTTAAATTTATGTATATGTAATAATTATATAGAAATAATGTAATAATGAAAATGAATTCAAATAAAAAAAAGAATAATATATTCTATGTACTAATAGTTATATTACATATAACTAATTCTATACCTAAAGTAAGTCATATTTTCATATTCCTTGGGAGAGTGGTGACATATGACATATAGGCAGCACTCGATTTGATCTATTTCTTTATCTCCCCGTGAGTTGTATGTTCGTAACAATAGGGACAGAATTTCTTCAATTCCAATCGACTAGGCGTATTGTGTCGATTTTTTTGAGTGATATATCTGGAAATGCCCGTTGATTCCTTATTAACACCGTTTCGAACACAACTGGTACATTCCAAAATAATCGTTACTCGGACATCTTTACTCTTAGCCATGAACCCCCCTTTGGTTTTAATCTACCCCACCCTATCTCGTTGATTTTCCGGTCAAAAACGAATAAGAAAAAAATAGAAGTTGCTAACTAAAAATCAAATTATGAATGATGATTTTGTTGTAATCAATTGAAATCAATATTAATAATATAGTAAATAATAAGTAATACAATGATTTCTAACTTTATTTAGAATCAAAATTTAGAATAGAATCACAGTGGAGTATTTCATTGACACATTTTGTAGAATATTTTGTAGAATACGTGTTTTGTTGCCTTAGCCGCATTTCTGTTTTCGTTCGACTAGTCATTTAATTGGAGCCCGAACCCAAGTTTCGGTGCGGGTGAATCTACTATTTTTTCCCCCTACCCTCCCTTATTTGATCTAATTCTAAAAAACGAAAAAAAATGGGGGGATAGTCACAGATATTTGATTGTATCTCTAATCTCCTTCACCCCGTCCCACGGCAATAAAGAACTAGAATGAAAAAAAAGGAAATGTCAACGCATCCGGGAATAAACGATTGATCTCTATCAATAAACCCGCTAAAGAACCAAACCATAGAGTACTTAGTACTGGTGCTACAGAAAGATATGTTTTTAGATCTCGCATTTTAAATCCCCCTTCTTTATTGTATTACAATATGGTACTAGATATATAATCAGATGAATATTTAGTTAAGGACCACTTCCATTTGTCTATTTGTATGCGGAATCCCTAATTCAAATTAAAATGTACAATGATTCGATAGATAAGATTTTCCTTTTCTTAAAACAGAAAAATATGTAACTTTCCACCCAAGAATTTCCACGAAAAAGATTTCTTTCTTAATAAATTTATTATAAGATCCTTATATGATATGAGACAAAAGGGGGAATGGCAAGATAAACTGATATTGTATCAATAGAGGAACTAAAAGTGTGGAAAACAAGACAGGGATTCTCTATAATGACACTGTAGACCAATTGAAAGGGATGTAGCGCAGCTTGGTAGCGCGTTTGTTTTGGGTACAAAATGTCACGGGTTCAAATCCTGTCATCCCTACCTATTACTTCTCCTCCGAGCAGTAACGAAGGAGCAATTTTAGATCGATTCAAATTGAGCATACAGAATCTTTAATACTATTATATATGATATATAATAGTATAGGTGTGCAAGATATCTTGTGGTTTTATATAAAATAAAAAAAAAAAGGAATCCTCCCCCTTCCATTACAGTCTTATCTTATTGTGATAAGAAAGCGCTCTTAGTTCAGTTCGGTAGAACGTGGGTCTCCAAAACCCAATGTCGTAGGTTCAAATCCTACAGAGCGTGATTCTGTTCTTGTTAGGTAGAAAATTACACCGAACTCAAATTGAAATAAAAAAATGCAACAGCAATCTGACTCGACCTCCCATAGATTCAATTCAATTAAATGAATTAATAAAGAGGGGGGTCAGTCAAAAAAAAAAGAAAGAGATGTTAATTAATCAAAAGTCCAACTGATCGCCACGTCTATATTGTAAATATGCAGTTACAAATAATCCAGCCAAAGTAATGGGAATTAGACCTAAGACGATTCCAAATAGAAAAACTTCAATCATTTTCAATTTTTTTTGATTTTGAAAGGGAAAAAGAGAGGTAATATCTATCCATAAATATTAATCTGTATTACCCATGAATCTCAATGACAGATAATTGGTAATTAGCGCAGTAAAGAACTATAGAATCTATGCATATAGTAAATAACGATTTGTTTTTGTGAATTGTTCGTTCATTCAAATTCAATTCATTTTCAAATAAGTCGTATCTTACTCAAACCAATAAATAGAGCTGAGGTTATAGTTAAAGCCACTAGTAAAAAACCGAAATAACTAGTTATCGTAGGCATGAAGGGACTAAATGAAATATGTTCTTTTTATACATATGTTTAGAAAGCACTTTCCTAAATTTTCATTTTTGAAAGAGATAGGGATAAGCAAAAATACCACCAATTGA